GGAGACCCGCGTTCTACCGAACTGAACTAAGAGCGCTTTTTTATGACAGGAGATACGATTGTAAAGAAAAGGATTTTCTCATTTTTGTACCCCCAATGCGTCTTGTATACATTGGTATGCAAAAATGAAAGATTATGTCCAATTTTATTTAATTGATCTCACTCAGATCCCAGTCAATTAATCCCTTGTTACCGCCCATAGGAGAAGTAATAGGTAGGGATGACAGGATTTGAACCCGTGACATTTTGTACCCAAAACAAACGCGCTACCAAGCTGCGCTACATCCCTTTTCCAAAATTTTTGTACAGTGTCATTGTACAAAATCCATGTCTTGTTTTCCACATCGTTATTTTTTCCTCGATTCATATACAATTTTCTTGTCATTTCTTCTTTTTGGTTTCATATAATAAAAGAATTATATACATCTGAAACCTAACGTATAAAAAAGATGACTATTTTGCTTAGGAAGAAGAGGGTCTCTTTTTCTTTTTTAGGGACAGGGGTAGGAAAATCTTATCTACTGTTCATTGTACATATCCATTTTTGTTAGGAATTCCGTACAAAAAAATACAAATGATCTTGAACTACAGCATCTGACCATATATGTATTACAATAAAGAAGGAGGATTTTCAATGCGAGATATAAAAACATATCTTTCCACAGCGCCTGTGCTAACTACTCTATGGTTTGGGTCTTTAGCGGGTCTATTGATAGAAATTAATCGTTTATTCCCAGATGCTTTGTCATTCCCTTTTTTCTAGTTATTAATATTATATTAATATTATATTAATATTATATTAATATAATATGCGAAAAAAATGAAGAAAATTTGAGATACAATTCTACGTGACGTGACTAAAACTAAAACTTAGTCCCCCCCTTTTTCAGTTCTTTAGGATAGGAAGGAAAGAGAAAGAAAAAGTATATTGAACCTCAGCAAAAATCCGGTGGATCTAAGATCCCATTTTGGAGAACAGAAATAGAAAGGGGGTCCAGTCTAAGGTAAAAAAAAGCTCCATGAAATCATAGCATAAAAAAAAGATACTTAAATGAAATACTGGGATTAGGATAGTAATAATTGATAGTTAGAAAAAAATTGTATTACTTACATTATTACTATATATATAATAATATTCTATTATTATTAATTAGAATTACAACAAAATATTTAGAAATGGAATTTCTAATTAGTAACTTCTATTGATATTGATTTTTTTTCTTTTTTGTTCTTTTCGTCTTCTTAGGTTCGGGTCGAAAACAGAAGAGCTAAGTTGATCAAACAAAAATGCAAAGGGGGTTCATGGCTAAGGGTAAAGATATCCGAGTTAGAGTTATTTTGGAATGTACCAGTTGTGTCCAAAATGGTGTCAATAAAGAATCGCCAGGCATTTCTAGATATATTACTCAAAAGAATCGGCACAATACACCCAGTCGATTAGACTTGAGAAAATTTTGTCGATATTGTCACAAGCATACGATTCATGGGGAAATAAAGAAATAAATCGAACGTGTGTTTGATCTTTCAAAGGGGCAGGAAAAGGAAGAACTTAACATATCTTAACATAAACATATATATATATATATATAATAATATATAAATAATATACAAATAAAAATATAGAATATACAAAAAAACCTATTTCGGTCGGATCTGAAATGAATAAAGAAATAGAATTTTAGAGATAAGGAATAAACCATGGATAAATCCAAGCAACCTTTTCGTAAATCCAAGCGATCTTTTCGTAGGCGTTTTCCCCCAATTGAATCGGGGGATCGAATTGATTATAGAAACATGAGTTTAATTAGTCGATTTATTAGTGAACAAGGAAAAATATTATCTAGACGGGTGAATAGATTGACCTTGAAACAACAACGATTAATTACTATTGCTATAAAACAAGCTCGTATTTTATCTTTGTTACCTTTTCTTAATAATGAAAAACAGTTTGAGAGAGCCGAGTCAATCCCTAGAACTACCGGTCCTAGAACCAGAAATAAATAGATATACTCTTCCATTGATTCAAAACTTCAATCGGAATTCAAGCTCAGATTGATGTTTTGTTCGAAAAGCCTCAAATCCAGATTTTATTGTTGTGTTATAAGAAACAACAAATAGGGAAAGAATAAATCTTTTTTTTTTTGAAAGATGTTCGTTCATTTCTACTACTTATCTTATCTTAATTTTTTTTATTCTATCTTCCCGGAGTACATTCTCCGGGGAATGCAATTCTGTTTCAATCATTCCTATATATGACTTTAGAATGTCTTTTATTTCATAATTTTATTGGAAATCATGTAAAGACAATTCTTATTTGATATAGCTATTTGCGCAAGTATTTTACGATTAAGAAGTAATTGCTTCTTGTACAGATTGTGTATTAATATACTATAACTATAGAATACCCATTTCTCACGAGCCGCTGCATTTATCCGAGCGATCCACAAACGACGAAAGTCCCTCTTTTGCCTGCCCCTATCTCGATGAGAGGAAACCAAAGCTCTCATTTTCTGTTGAGTAATGGTTCGAGTAAGTCTTGAATGCGCCCCTATAAAGGTTAATGCAAATAAACGAATTTTTGTTCGACGTCTCCGAGCTATATATCCTCGTCTAACTCTGGTCATTGAATCAAATTACACTTTAATGAATGAATAACTAATTGATTTCTCTTCTTTCAGTCATCCTTTTTTCCCCCGGTTGATTAATAACAAAACGGATTATTCCGATATATAAAATATAAATTCCAATGGCTTTTGCTACTATGACCTTCCCAACCACGATTTGGAATCCTTTCAGGTAAAATACCTAGAAATAAGAAATTCTAACGATATTAAATAAATAAAAGCAAAAAATAGTGGGTTCCATCGTTTCTATGGTTATTTCATAAACGGCGAGGTCCTCTCTATACACCGGAGCCTCTTCTTTCATTTAATCAAATGTTATTGTAAACTTGTATAGTTCACTCTCTTTGGCTCTACCAATCAATTATACAGTAATAGATCTTTTCACAAAAAAAGCTATCCATACAGTGACGGCATTTAATTATGAAAGTTGGCTAGGTAGCTGACCTTGTTAGTCCGTTCTTTCAAGAAAGGGAACATAACCTTTTTGCTTCTTGTAGTACTATTTCCTCCGCTTAATGGATAACTATTTGCTACCAATGGGGAATTGCTTTTCATCTCAAATTGAGGTGATTGGATTTGCACCAATGGAAACCATAAATTTCATACACAAAAAATATAGGTATATGATAGATCCTCATTTTTAGATAGTAAAAATGGCTTTTTCCACTCTATCTATCCTATTGGTGATTGGTACTGGAAAAATGGTTTCGTTTGTTCGAACTCATGATCTAAACGAGTCGCACATACACCCTAGTACATGTTCCCCGACGCTGAGGACATCCTCGAAGTGCGGGGGATTTCGTGATTTTTCTTATTGGCTGTCTTATGTTTCTAATAAGTTGTTTAATTGTCGGCATATCATACATATATATAATAAAATAGGTTGGTTTAGATCGATCTTAACCTGATGATTGATGATTATGAATTATTTCCATTCAATATCAAATCACGAAAAATTCGAATTCTGATTTGAAACGGAATCATGTATTTACACGAAATCTCCAGTATTTTCATTTTCGACCGCTACAAGATCAACAATACCATGAGCTTGGGCTTCTGTTGCTGACATAAAAACATCCCTTTCCATGTCTTCGGATATAACCCATAAAGGGTTGCCCGTTCTTTGTACATAAACCTTTGTGAGGGTTTCGCGAAGTTTCAGTAGTTCTTCCGCTTCCAGGATAAATTCCCCTGCTTGCGCCTCATAAAAAGAACTAGCAGGTTGGTGAATCATGACCCTGATAATATTGATATAACATCATGCATGAACGGTTCTTCTATCTTGCAGGATTGGGCTAAAGTAAGGGATAAAAAAACAAGAAGAAAAAAAAAAACAAATAGAATGGAACAGCCGTACAGGCATCTTTTGTACATTGCATACGGCTCCGCAATGGCATTTCTTCCTCCCTTCTCTTCAATTTCTATTCTATCGAAGAAAAAAATGGAATCCATCCGATCCAGATCGTTGAATGATCCATTTACCACCCTTCCTTTCGTATTGTAGGAGTCAAAAAATACTATGATGGTTCTGTTGCTTTCTATATTTATCTCGTCTGTGATTTAGCAATCCCAAAGTTTCTTTTTTTTTTTCATTTTCGTACTCTTTCTTTCGTAACGTAAATATCATAAAGAGACTTCTGGTGTGGAAGAAAAATGGTTTGTGACGCTGAAATGTACTCCTGACACATAAGATCAAATCGGAATAACCTTTGTTTCATACTACTATCTCGATACAAAATCTCATGTTAGGAAAAACAATACTAGTTTGTTCATATCGAACTCGAAGTGCCATGCTATTATTACCTATTTTTCATATTATTCACATTCGATATGGCGAAGGCATAGTCTTCTTCTTTTTTTTTCAAATAAAAACTCATTGGCGCCAAGCGTGAGGGAATGCTAGACGTTTGGTAATTTCTCCTCCGACCAGAATGAAAGATCCCATTGAAGCGGCTAATCCCATGCAAATTGTATGCACATCGGGCGAAACAAATTGCATAGTATCATAAATGGCTATTCCTGGTATTACCCATCCGCCGGGGGAGTTTATAAACAAATAAAGATCCCTAGTATCATCTTCTATACTGAGATATACCATGAGACCAACAAGTTGATTTGAGATCTCACTATCAACTTCTTGGCCTAAAAAGAGTAATCTTTCTCGATAAAGTCGGTTGATTAGGACAAAATTGTATCCCTTTTGAACCGTACGCGCATCTTTGGATGCATACGGTTCAAAAAAATTGTGAAAAAAGAATCAATGTGTCGATTCCAATCCTATCTCTTTTTTTTGTAACAGATTTCCTTTTTTCTAATGAAAATAAAGGGGTTTTTTCTTCTATTTTTCAAAAAAAAACATAAGTTTTGGCTCCCTTCC